TTTTAAAGTAAAGTAAAAAGTTTTAGAAGCTTACTCTTCGCTCGAAAATCGACAATAGATTCGATAGAATTCAAAAATAGACGAAATGCTCAAAAATTAAGTTACACGGCCCAGCTCTTATTACTTATTCTTTTATTAGTTTAGCTAAGAGTTACTCAATGAATCGGTTGATTGAAATCGCAAGATGGATAGATATTACAGATGATGAATCGATTTCATTTTATATACCTGCCACTTTATCTTTGTTAGTACCGTCTGATGAATAACAAACTTTCAATTGAGCTTCTTCTTTCAATTGGTATTTTTGCGTATCCTCTTATTTTGTTTTGAAAAAATGGAAACTTAGGTAAGTGCTTTATAAGCATATGTAGAAAAAAATTTATTTCATTTAGATCCTTTATGCTTACGATAACTAGTTTTTTTGGTTTTCTACTAGTGGCTTTAACTATAGCCTCCGCTCTATTTATTGGTTTAAGCAAGATACGACTTATTTAAAATTTATATTTGAATTGAATAATAAACCTTTCTGTGAGATTCCATGTATTCTATAGTTACTTACAGCCTCAATTGGCAATTCTTGGTCATTGAGATTCATGCCAATTCAGATTAGTATTTAGGTATATATATTACCTCTTTTTTTTCTTTCAAACAAATTGAAATGATTGAAGTTTTTCTATTTGGAATCGTCTTAGGTCTAATTCCTATTACTTTGGCTGGATTATTCGTAACTGCATACTTACAATACAGACGTGGTGATCAGTTGGACCTTTGATTAATATCTCTTTTTTTTATCGACCTCCTCCTTTTTTTATTTAATCCACAGGAGGTCAAATTCCTATTGCTGTGCAAAAGTTACTGAATCCCTTTCAGTCTAATTTGATCTAAGAATAAAAAAATCACGCTCTGTAGGATTTGAACCTACGACATTGGGTTTTGGAGACCCACGTTCTACCGAACTGAACTAAGAGCGCTTTCTTATATGAATAGATAAGACTGTAAAGAAAAGGATTACCCCATTTTTTTTGGATGCATAGTATTATTGAAATACTATGCCCAATTTAAATCGATCTCAGACGATCCCTCGTTACTGCTCAAAGGAGCAGTAATAGGTAGGGATGACAGGATTTGAACCCGTGACATTTTGTACCCAAAACAAACGCGCTACCAAGCTGCGCCACATCCCTTCCATTGCTCTACAGTGTCATTGTAGAGAATTCCTGTCTTGTTTTCCACATCGTTATTTCCTACGTTGATATACACAATTTTCTGTCCATTTCGTTTTTTGTCTCATTTAACATATAATATTTAACATATATTAACATATAATAATAGTCATAGTAAAAGACTTGTATACATATACAAAAATAAATGAGTATTTTTCGCAAATGCTCGGTAAGGGGGAGATGCTTTTTTTCTGTTTTAAGAAAAGAGAAAATCCTATTTACTTTTACTGGATCATTGTACAAAATTTAATATATATTGTACAAAATTTAATATATTAATATTAGAAGAATCTTATGGATTACGTGTACAACTATAAGTGGTCCTTAACTACCGATTTATGTATTACAAAAAAAAAGGAGGTTTTTCGATGCGAGATTTAAAAACATATCTCTCTGTGGCACCAGTACTAAGTACGCTATGGTTCGGGGCTTTAGCAGGTCTATTAATAGAGATTAATCGTTTTTTTCCGGATGCGTTGACATTCCCCTTTTTTTAATTTTAGTTATTGAGATGGGAAGGAATGAAGAAGGTTAAAGATAGAATCAAATATCTGTGACTAACCCCCTCTCCGCTTTTCTCTTTTTTCCCTTTTTTCCATTTTTAAAATAAGGGAGGAAAGGGAAAAAATAAGAGTGGATTCACACATAGGGAGGTTCGGGTTCAATAAAAAAATGAATATTAATAAAAAATAATAGAGTAATGGGGGAGTAGAATATAAAATGTGGGTCTAAGGAAAAAGTATTATACAAGATATTATTATACATATACAAGATATTTCAAAGTATTATACAAGATATTTAAACGAGAAATGAAATACTGTACTTCGATTTGAAATAGAGTTTATAAATCTTTGTATTACTTATTATTTTTTATTTTAATTTTATTTATTATGACTTTAATTTACTATGTACTTCGATCTTTCTTTTAGAATTCGATTTCAAGTTAGTAATTTCTATTTGTTTTCCTTCCTTTCTTCTTCTTCGTTTTGTAGAAGAGTTGAATAAATCCAAAATCCAAAGGAGGCTCATGGCCAAGGGTAAAGATGTCCGAGTAACGGTGATTTTGGAATGTACCAGTTGTGTCCGAAACGAGGTTAATGGGGTATCAAGGGGCATTTCCAGATACGTTACTCAAAAGAACCGTCACAATACACCTAATCGATTAGAATTGAGAAAATTCTGTCCGCATTGTTACAAATATACAATTCATGGGGAGATAAAGAAATAGGGCGAACTTAATATTACCCTTTCAAGGAAGGGTAAAAAATAACATTATATATAACATATTTAAATACAAAATAAACAAATCCTATATCCGTGACTTTCAAAATGAGAATTAAGAAATAGGATTTTCGAGATAAAGAGAAGGAATAAACTAAAACAAACTATGGATAAATCCAAACGACCATCCAAGCGATCTTTTCGTAGACGTTTGCCCCCGATTCAATCGGGAGATCGGATTGATTATAGAAATATGAGTTTAATTAGTCGATTTATTAGTGAACAAGGCAAAATATTATCTAGACGAGTGAATAGATTGACCTTGAAACAACAACGATTAATTACTATTGCTATAAAACAAGCTCGTATTTTATCTTTGTTACCCTTTCTCAATAATGAGAAACCATTTGAAAGAAAGGAGTCGATCGCTAGAACTACTGGTCTTAGAACCAGAAACAGAAACAGAAACAGAACCAGAAATAACTAGACTTACTTTGGAATCTTTATTTTAATGGAATCATAATTAGAATCCGAACTCAAAAGTAGATTGGTATTTTTCCGAGAATCCAGATTAGATTATCGGGTCGTAAGAAAAAAAAAGAATTGGAGAAAGCTTTTTCTACTGAGCGCGTTCATTCGTTTTGACTATTTTAGCATATTTTTTTTATCCCAGTAATTTCTACTCTAACTTCCCGGAGTTCATTCTTCGGGAAACTCCGTTTAAATTATTCCGACGGACTTTTTATAACCTACTTCTTTTATTATCTCATTGGAAATCGTATAAAGACAATCCCTATTTAATATAGCTATTTGTGCAAGTATTTTACGATTAAGAAGCAACCGTCCCTTGTACAGATCGTGTATTAATCTACTATAACTATGGGATACCCCCCATTCGCGAATTACTGCGTTTATCCGAGTGATCCACAAACGACGAAAATTGCTCTTTTGACTGCCCCGATCCTGATGAGCCGAAAACAAAGCTCTTATTTTCTGTTGAATAATAGTTCGAGTAAGTCTTGAAAGGGCCCCTCGAAAGTTCGATGCAAATAAACGAATTTTTGTTCTACGTCTACGAGCTATATATCCCCGTCTAATTCTAGTCATTGAATAGATGAAACTTCCACCGAATAACGAATTTTTTTCTTTTCTTTCAGTTATTCCTTTCCCCTTTCCTAATCTATTAAGAACAAAACGTATTTTTCCAATGTATAAAAAAAAAATTCCAAGGGCTTTGGCTACTATAACCTTCCTGACCGCCATTTTTTCTTTTTTTTAGGCATTTCAATGCGTAATAAAGAAATTCTATTGTGTTATAGGTGTCAAAAATAGAAAAAAAATGGATAAAGAAATAGCGGATTCCTTCGTTTCTATGGTGCCTTCCTAAACGGTGAGGTCTTCTCTATACACCGGAGCCTTTACTTCATTTAATCAACGTTATTGGTAACTTGTATAGTTCACCCTTTTTGGCCCTACCTATGAATTATCCAGCAATAGGCCTTTCACAATGAGATCTACCTATACAGTAACGGTATTTAATTATGAAACTTAGCTGGGTAGCTGACCCTCTTAGTCCGTTCTTGCCAGAGTAGGAGCTTAATCTTTATGCCTTTTTTATTTTATTTATTTATTTTATTTATATTTATTAAAAAGTAAGTAAATTAAAATTAAATAAGTAAAAATGAAATAAATTTAATTAAAATTAAATTAAATAAATTTAAAATAATTAAAAAAAATTCAAATTCAATAAGTAAATAAGAAAGTAAATAAAAAAAATATTTCCTCCGCTTAATGGCTAACCATTTGCTACCAATGGAGAATTTCTTCTCATCTTAAATTGAGATTTGCACCAACGGAAACCATAAAATTTATTCATAATGTATGAATGTGATATCTTTTTTTATTATTTTTTTTATATAGTGAATGGAGTTCCTTCTTACATTCTATACTATTCACCGGTACTGATCATTGATACTGGAAAGTTTTTTTCTTGCTTTTGTACCAGCGCATGGTATGATCTAAACGAGTCGCACATACACCCGAGTACATGTTCCTCGACGTTGAGGGCATCCCCGAAGAGCGGGGGATTTCGTGGCATTTCTGATTGGCTGTCTTGTATTTCTAATAAGTTGTTTAATAGTTGGCATGCTGAATTTATACATAATGGGGCTGGTTTAGATTGATCCTAACCGGAGAATTCTCAATTACTTCCAGTTATTCGAATAGTAAAATCATAGATAAAATCTCAAATTGCGTATTTGTGTGAAATCCGTCTTATTTTCATTCAACTCCTACAAGATCAACAATTCCATAAGCTTGTGCTTCTGTTGCTGACATAAAAGTATCTCTTTCCATGTCTTTGGATACAACCCAAAGGGGTTTGCCCGTTCTTTGTGCATAAACCATTGTGAGGGTTTCACGCAGTACCAGCACTTCTTCCGTTTCCATGACAGTTTCTCTGATGTTTGCATCATAAAACAAACAAGCAGGTTGGTGCATCATTACCCTGATGATATAACATAATCAAAAGTTCTTCTACCTCGCATGATGAAGCGA